AATATACGGCTCTTAGAGAATGTATCACTTTGGGAATTCCAACCATTTCTTTAATCGATACAAATTGTAATCCCGATCTCGCGGATATTTCTATTCCAGCAAATGATGACGCTATAGCTTCAATTCGATTCATTCTTAACAAATTAGTATTCGCAATTTGTGAGGGTCGTTCTAGCTATATACAAAATTCTTGATTAATAATAAGATAAATAAATCAATTTTTTTTGAGGGAGGGGCCCCCTGTATTTCGATTTCAAAAATCGGTTACTACTCCTGAATTGTACAAAAGAAAAAGAGATAAAAAAACTGGGGATATTGTGTGATTAGTTTAGTTGGTATCCAAAACTAAAATATAAAATTAAAGTAAATAAGTAAAAAAAGGGGGGGTCTTGAATCAAAATAATTTAAAGTTCTTATTTCTGTCAGAGGGCAATATGAATGTTTTATCATGTTCCATCAACACACTAATAAAAGAAGGGTTATATGAGATATCTGGTGTAGAAGTAGGCCAACATTTCTATTGGCAAATTGGGGGTTTCCAGGTCCATGCCCAAGTCCTTATTACTTCTTGGGTTGTAATTGCTATCTTATTAGGTTCCGCAGTTCTAGCGATTCGCAATCCACAAACCATTCCAACTGACGGCCAAAATTTCTTTGAATTTGTCCTTGAATTCATTCGAGACGTGAGTAAAACCCAGATTGGAGAAGAATACGGTCCATGGGTTCCCTTTATTGGAACCCTGTTTTTATTTATTTTTGTTTCTAACTGGTCAGGAGCCCTTTTACCGTGGAAAATTATCCAGTTACCTCAAGGGGAGTTAGCAGCACCAACGAATGATATAAATACGACGGTTGCTTTAGCTTTACTCACATCAGTAGCCTACTTTTATGCGGGTCTTAGCAAAAAAGGATTAGGGTATTTCAGTAAATACATTCAACCAACTCCAATTCTTTTACCCATTAACATCTTAGAAGATTTTACAAAACCCCTATCACTTAGTTTTCGACTTTTCGGAAATATATTAGCCGATGAATTAGTCGTTGTTGTTCTTGTTTCTTTAGTACCTTTAGTGGTTCCTATACCTGTCATGTTCCTTGGATTATTTACGAGCGGGATTCAAGCTCTTATTTTTGCCACTTTAGCTGCGGCTTATATAGGTGAATCTATGGAAGGTCATCATTAACGATTTTTTTTTTCAACTATTCTTTTTTAGGTTAGCCCAATTATAGAATAGATAGTTGGTTTACGTTATGTAAGAAACACTTGTATATGTGATATTGACTAGGTATATATGAGTGAAAGATCTATATAATCTGAATCTGCCCTACTACTTTTGTGAATTTCGATTTAGATAGGGATTCGATTAGAAGTTCTTCCTTTTTATCTGTGAATTGGCTGAAAAAATGATAAAAAAAAGAACGAAGAACTCAAAGAATGGTTCACAAAAAAGAAATGGCATAAAAAAGTCGTATATCTATATTATAAATTTTTTCAAATCCCGTGGATAGGAACTACTATCAAAGTAATTCTTATGATTCAATAATTTTATTATATTATTTGAATTCAAGTTTTTGGTTATTTTGGCTGGATGAATCTTAGCGATTATTTAATTAGAATTACGTCCTAAGTCATTGGATGATTGTATCATTAACTATTTCTTTATTTTGGTGTGAGGAACTTATCATGAATCCACTGGTTTCTGCTGCTTCGGTTATTGCTGCTGGGTTGGCTGTTGGGCTTGCTTCTATTGGACCTGGAGTTGGTCAAGGTACAGCTGCGGGTCAAGCTGTCGAAGGTATCGCGAGACAACCTGAGGCAGAAGGAAAAATACGAGGTACTTTATTGCTTAGTTTGGCTTTTATGGAAGCTTTAACAATTTATGGCCTGGTTGTAGCATTAGCGCTTTTATTTGCGAATCCTTTTGTTTAATCCTATAAATCACAAAATTCTGGATTTTTTTCGTAGTTTTTTTAATTCTATCAAGATTTAACTCCTACAATTATTCATTGAGACAACAATCCTTGGGAAGGACTAATTTGAGGATGGGGAATTAGCACATCGATTCGCTTTCTTCCTTCCCCTTATTCTTTTAGTTTAATAGAAACTTTTTTTTAAGGAGTGTTGCGAACAAAGGAGGTTTAGGTTTTTTGAACTTGACATAAAACTTGGTCTCAAATTCTAGCTTAATTCTAATAAGTCTCATTATTATTATTGAAAATTAAAAATTTTGGAAAATACATTTGTAAATAGAATAGGTTTTTGATTCTGTTTACAAATATCCAAATAGGTAAATTAAATTATTAAATTAAAATTTCTTTTTATTGAAAATAAAAAGAATAAAAAAAAAGGACAGAGTTCTTTTTTTTATAGTTTAGCTAGAAGAGGAGATTATATGAAAAATTTAACCGATTCTTTCGTTTACTTGGGTCACTGGCCATCCGCCGGGAGTTTCGGGTTTAATACCGATATTTTAGCAACAAATCCAATAAATCTAAGTGT